AGTGCCCCACGGAAACAAAAGAATCGGTTATATTTCTCATATGCTCCCCTCTTATAGATAGGACTAACAAAGAACAGAGTTCTTTTTGTATCACCCCGCTCGTCCCCCCTTTTTTTTACATTTTTATTCTACGATGAAATTAAAAATTAAACAAAAGGATTTGCAAATAAAAGAGCTAATGCCACGACTAGTCCATAAATTGTTAAAGCTTCCATAAAAGCCAGACTAAGCAATAAAGTACCTCGTATTTTACCCTCTGCTTCTGGTTGTCTTGCAATACCTTCTACAGCTTGGCCCGCAGCAGTACCTTGACCAACCCCAGGTCCAATAGAAGCGAGCCCTACAGCCAATCCAGCAGCAATAACGGAAGCAGCAGAAATAAGTGGATTCATGGTAAGTTCCTCGTAAAAAAAAAAAAAAGAAATGGTTAATGATACAACCAACTAAGAAATTAGTACTTATCTTTATCTACTTCTTGTTCTACTTCTACTTTGACTATTTATTTTTTACTTTACTACACTTATTTTTTTTTTTCTTTTGATTGATCTTTATCATGAAAATGGATCAAGTCGAAATAGCTAAAAATTCAAAAGGGAAATCATAATATTATTGAATTGTCAGAACTATTTTGATATACCGTTTTTAGTTTCTACCCATGATAGAGTTTTATGTAAAAAAATATTGAGTCATTGAGTTTTCTTGCTTATAAACTCTTCTATCATTCAATTCACAATCACAGACAAAATAGAAAAAGTACTTATATTGGAATCCTTCTAAATGCAGTGGGATAGAAAAAAAGATAGGGATAATTCCTATCTAACTAGTAAATAACATATACCTTTTTTATTCCATAACGTAAATTACCTGCAATTTTTATTCTATTAAATCGTATTCTCTTCGAAACATACACAAGGATTGATACTCATAGACATTACATATATTACATATATATGTAGTAGGACCTCTTTCTCTTTAAAATTATGCAAATATATATCATCTATCTTTCTATATATATACATAGATATATATATGCATATATTTGCATTTTATTCTCCAACCCAGTGAATTATATTGAACCTCGCATTACTTAAATTGGGATAAGCTTAAAAAAAGAATATTTCGAAAGTTAGTCAATGATGACCCTCCATGGATTCACCTATATAAGCCGCAGCCAAAGTTGCAAAAATAAGAGCTTGAATACCACTTGTAAATAATCCAAGAAACATGACGGGTATAGGAATTACCGAAGGCACTAAAGAAACAAGAACAACTACTACTAATTCATCAGCCAATATATTCCCGAAAAGTCGAAAACTAAGAGATAAAGGTTTTGTAAAATCTTCTAGAATATTAATTGGTAAAAGTATTGGAGTTGGTTGAATATATTTCCCGAAATATCCCAATCCTTTTTTGCTAAGACCCGCATAGAAATATGCCGCTGACGTGAGTAAAGCTAAAGCAACAGTAGTGTTTATATCATTAGTGGGCGCGGCTAACTCCCCATGGGGTAACTTTATAATTTTCCAAGGTAAAAGAGCACCTGACCAGTTAGAAACAAAAATAAATAGGAACATCGTTCCAATAAATGGAACCCAAGGACCATACTCCTCTCCAATCTGAGTTTTGCTCAAATCTCGAATAAATTCAAGAACATATTCGAAGAAATTCTGACCGTCGGTCGGAATGGTTTGTGGATTCCGAACAACTATGATGACTGAACCTAATAAGATAGCAATTACAACCCAAGAAGTGATAAGTACTTGGGCATGAATTTGTAAACCTCCTATTTGCCAATAGAAATGTTGGCCTACTTCTACACCTGATATATCGTAAAACCCTTTGAGTGTTTTAATGGAACATGGTATAACATTCATATTGTCCTCTAACATAAATCAAACTTCAAAAAGGGAATTATTTTTATTCAACCATCTCTTTCTCAATTCATCTACGTTCATTCATGAATTTCAGTTATGAATCGTATATTTAGGATACCTGGAAATCACCTAAAAAAATACCAATCATTTTCTCTTTTTTATTCAATATTATTCAATATTCAAAACCACTCCAAAAAAAGCAAACCAAAATAGTAACAATCAAAGAAAGTTCACCAAAAACGAACTCATTGGATTCTCAATTAGAAGATAATCAACCCTTTTTTATATAACTAGAACGGCCCTCACAAATTGCAGATACTAATTTGGTAAGAATCAATCGAATTGAAGCTATAGCATCATCGTTGGCCGGAATAGAAATATCTGCAAGATCTGGGTCACAATTTGTATCAATTAAACAAATTGTTGGAATACCCAAAATGACACATTCTCGAAGAACCATATATTCTTCTTGCTGATCAACGATAATTACAATATCGGGCAATCCCGTCATATATTTGATCCCACCCAGATATGTTTGCAAGGTAGATAACTTTCTCTTCAACATTGCTGCATCTCCTTTAGGAAGACGATTGAGTTTTCCCATCTTTTGTTCTGCTCTTAAGTCCCTGAACTTCTGAAGTCTTGTTTCTGTAGTAGACCAATTTGTTAACATACCCCCAAGCCATTTTTTATTAACATAATGACATCGAGCCCTTATTGCTGCCGATGCTACTAAATCCGCTGCTTTATTTTTGGTGCCAACTATTAAGAATTTTTTCCCCCGACTTGCTGCATCAAAAACTAAATCGCAGGCTTCTGATAAAAAACGAGCAGTTATAGTAAGATTTGTAATATGAATACCTTTACGCTTTGCAGAGATGTAAGGAGCCATTCTAGGATTCCATTTCTTAGTACCATGACCAAAATGAACTCCTGCTTCCATCATTTCTTCCAAATTGATGTTCCAATATCGTCTTTCCATTTTCCCACACTTTCTCTATGTTTTGTTTTTTTTTTTTCAAAGAGATTCAGTACCCTGTGAAATAAATAATTGTTCCGACGGAACCTTCTACCAGGATTGACCATTGATCTACAACCCAAACCATCAATTTCATTTCATTCTTGATTTTTTATTTCTTTTATTTCATTGATTACCAAATACATAATCGGACCAGAGAGTTAAAGTAAAAAAAAAAAAAAGAACTTCTTGTTAGGAATTACTAAATTACATTACGTAAATGATTGGTTTGATGTCTCATGGAAATTGTTTGGGCCGCAAGAACAAAATAATTCTCTATGGTGTAACAAAATATCTCTCATTTCCAACTCGAATATATTCTTCCTTTTTATTTTAAAATGAATGTTTTTGTCTTGCTTTAAACGATGTACTAATTTTTTAAACCCGGTACCAACCGGTATAATCCCCCCCAGAACAACGTTCTCTTTCAGGCCTTTCAACCAATCAATACGACCTCGTAGAGCAGCTTTTGCTAAAACTCGAGCAGTTTCTTGAAAACTAGCTTCGGATATGAAACTTTGAGTATTCAGAGATGACTTCGTGATTCCCAATAAGATTGCCCGATAACAGATTGCTTCGTCCAAAATACGCCCTGCTCGCTCTGCTCGCAACAATCCAATTAATTCCCCAGGTGAAAAAACATTAGACATTCCATCTTCTGAAACCAACACTTTTGATGTTACTTGACGTACAATAATTTCTATATGTCTATTATGGATCTGTACCCCCTGGGATCGATAAACTTTTTGGATCTTATTAACCAAAGAGATACGACTTTGGGTTATGGTTAATTCAGCTCCAATCAAGAATCCCCAGGGGATCCCAAGAATCCTTCGGATACGTTCGTCCCAACCTTCAACTCTCCTTTCGAGGTTCATCGATATTGAATCAATTGAACGAACTTCTAAGATTTGTTCCACTTTTGGAAGACCTTGCGTTATGTCACCGGATCTCGATTTTTCATATATAAATGTAATTAATGTATCTCCTTCATAAAAGGTTTCCCCATAATGGCCATGAACAGTTGCTCCTGGAGTGACCAAATAGGGCTTAGCTAATCTTATAACTAAAGAGTCAACATGAACAATGAAAATTTGACCAGATTTTTTTATGCGTGATCCGTATTTCAATAGACATATATTTTCACAAAGGAATTGTCCAAGGCTAATTATTGTCCATCCCTCTTCATAATAATCATGATGGAGAAAACACCAATTCAAATGGAATGAATTCCAAATGATGTTACTGCATGGATCGGGATTATAAATCCTCCTATTTTCATCTAGTAAAAAGTATTGAAATGGAAGTACTTGAAGCACTTGGAAAATCTGTTGAAAATTTTCAAGTGACAAATATTTCTTTAAAAAGACTTGATTAGAAGTTCTTAAATAGGAAGATGAACAAAAATTCACTATTTTAGGCACAATAGTACCTAAGGGACCCAACAAATCCTTAATTGGAATCGTGGGATCCACTTCTTTTGTCGCATTATTATATCTCGAAGTATTGAAGGGGCCCATTCGAAAACAATTAGATGATGACAAAATTATGAAAGATTTGCATTCCTTATTTCGATTCAACAACGTACCAAGAATTACCCGATGTTGGGGAAATGATTGAATCTTCGCCTTGGAATCAAAAGGATTGATATGGGTACGATCTAATCCATTATTGGAAATCAATCCTGAACCCGCCGTATCATACCTTTTTACGGTATACGAAATAGTGGACTTTACTGACTCAATTCGGAGAAAATCACGAAGCAGATCTTTTGCCCTTATTTCAACAAAAAAAGCATGAATCTCTTCTTCTATAGAACCCTTTTTTTCTTGGTCCCACTTAAATACTAAGCAAGCCCGAACTAATTGAATACTTGTGTGAGAAATTCCTCGAATTGACTTACCATTTCCATAAAGTATATAATTGACAATTCGAAGTTGGACATTATCTTTTTCCTGCAAGAGATCCTGAGAGAAAAGTGTTGCTAAATTTATCCCATCAGCTATTTCATATGTGATTACGGGCCGAACCAAAACAAAATGTTTTTTTTTTGTAGGTGCGATCCGTTGGACATAGATCCAATTTTTAAATTTTTTTGATCCTTTATAATTTTTTTTTTCCATTCCTGGTGGTATCAAAATACCGCTGTGCCTAGATATTTTATCCATCTCTCCAGGAAAATGAATATCTCCAGAAAAAATTTTCAGTTCCATACTTTTTTTTTTTCTCTCTATTCGGACTAATCCGCCTACTCTACTTCTTGTATTTAAATTGAAAGTAAGTCGTGTATCTACTCCAACGATACTATTGTTCCGGACCATTATGGGCGAAGATCCGGGTAAGATATGCACTTCCTCGGGAATAAAAAAAAATTGATCTACTTTCATTTGCATTTGATATTTCGGACTAAATTCTTTTGTTCCTCGATACTCAATCAAATCCTCTTTTTTTACCATTGAATCTACTTCGACAATCCCATATTTAGTAATTCCCGAACTGCTTCTTCTGTATCGCGGATCATCAAAATAAGCAAGAATACTATTTTGACGTAAAATACCATTTTTAGGTATTTTCATCGAAATACCAAAACAGGGTATTAGTTTCTTTTCTCGTTCTTGATCATATTGTAAGGGAATCACGAATCTATTTCTTCGCTTTTTCGACAAGGAATCATCATAATTATCTTGACGAATAAAAGTAGAAGGATCTATGAGATTCCAATGACCATGAGATATGGTTTTATAAGGTTTTGAATAGTCAATAATTTCCCTATCTTTTTTAACAAAAGTATTCAACAATTTATGTCTTACTTGATCATTAGTAAGTGAGAGATCAAAGATATATCTTTCTTCAACAGAAAAAGAGTTAGCATTCATTTGATCTTGATCTTTGTGGAGTGAAAAAGATACTATATTGGATCTGCATAGACCTCCTGCTAATATCCATAAATGACTTGTTTTTGGTAATAGATGAACATTACTATATGGATATTCAGGCGCATGATAGCCATCAGTACTCCAGTGCATTTCTCCTTCTGACTCAGAATAAATATGTTTTCGAACCCTCTCTTTAAAATGAAAAGTGGACGTTCCCGCACGAATCTCGGCAATAACTTGTTCTGATTCTACATATTGATCATTTTGAACTAAAATCAAACTCTTTGTTGGAATATTCACATTATGTAGAATATCTCGACTCTCAATAGTTATATACAAGTCTATAAAACATAAAAAAGCAGGATGCCCATGACGGGTACGTGTGGGATGAACCAAATCCTCATCAAATTTTATTTTTCCATTAGAGGGGGCTCGTACATGTTCGGCAGTACCGCCTGTGAATACTCCGCCGGTATGAAAAGTTCTTAGTGTTAGTTGAGTCCCCGGTTCCCCAATTGATTGACCCGCAATAATGCCTACGGCTTCTCCCAACTCGACCAGGTCACCATGAGTAGGGCTCCGGCCATAACATAATTGACAGATCCAAGATGTACTCCTGCAAGTAAAGGGAGTTCGAATATATATTGGGTATGCTCGAAAGGTTATGAATCGATTGACAAGCCCAATTCCAATATCTTTATTTCGAGTGGCAATGCATCGTAGACCGATATATATATCGTCTGTTAATACACGACCGATTAGTGTTTGGACAAAAATTTTTTCCGTTATCCCATTTCGAGGACTCACGGAAATACCTCGGATAGTACCACAATCCGTTCTACGTACAAGAATGTGTTGAACTACTTCAACAAGTCTACGCGTGAGGTATCCAGCATCTGATGTTCGTACAGCAGTATCTACAACTCCTTTGCGGGCTCCGTAGCAAGAAATTATATATTCTGTCAAAGAAAGCCCTTCGCGTAAATTGCTTTGAATAGGTAAATCTATCATTTGTCCTTGAGGATCCGACATTAATCCTCTCATACCTACTAATTGGTGTACTTGAGATGCATTTCCTCTAGCCCCCGAAAAGGACATTAGATGGACTGGATTAGAGGGATCAGTCATCCGAAAATTAGGATTCATTTCTTGTCTCAAATATTCACTTGTAGCATACCATATCTCGATGGATTGACGTAATTTTTCTACCACGTGTACATTCCCATAATGATGGTTTTTTTCTAAAAGAAAAGTTTGTTGTTCAGCGTCTTGAACCAACCATCCCTTAGAAGGTATTGTTAAAAGATCATCAATTCCCAATGAAATAGATGTAGCAGTGGCTCGCTGGAAACCCAAAGTCTTTACTTGATCCAGGATATGTGATGTATATGCCATTCCGAAATGATCTATTAATCTGCTAATAAGTCGTTTCATAGCAGTTCCATCTATCACTTTATTGTGAAAGACCAGATCGGTCCGTTCTGCCATAAGGACCTCCATATTCTGCTGAGTAAGATTCCACAATAGGCCTGGGTCAGTGATTCGAAAACTTCCTTTCCTCAATCTTGATTCACACAGAAATTCATAAATTATGATACCAGTTAAATTGGGGAGACCCAAATTTACACGAGTATGGGCATCACTAATAGGATTTGTTAGTTTTTATATAGCGTATGAGTTAGATACTATGAGTAAGCCCGCCAAAACCCCTGTATGGCTTCTTCTATTTCTC